TTTGAACCTACGACATCGGGTTTTGGAGACCCACGTTCTACCGAACTGAACTAAGAGCGCTTTCTTTTCAAAAGAAATTAAGACCATAAAGAAAAAGATTCTTTTTGAATTCCAACACACTTATCCTTCTATGCATATATACTATCATAACGATCATGAAAGATGATTTATGTTCAATTGGATTGGAATCGATCTCAATAGATCCCTTGTTACTTCTAAGGTATGTAGAGAAGTAATAAGTAGGGATGACAGGATTTGAACCCGTGACATTTTGTACCCAAAACAAACGCGCTACCAAGCTGCGCTACATCCCTTTCAAATTCAATCGGTCTACAGTGTCATTGTAGAGAATCTCTGTGTTGTTTTCTATATTCTTAATTCTTATTTTTCCACTTGCCATTTTTTCTGTTTGTTATCATATGATATATCAACATATAATATTAAGAAAAGAGTACTTATACTTATCCATATCAAAATACATAGAAAATCCACCATCAAAAGATTCATCTTTTTAAATAATGTTGGGCAACAAAAAGGGGTGTCTCTTTTTTAGTTTTAAGAAATAAGTAAAATCTTCTCTACCAAATTATTCTATATTTCAATCTGAATTATAAATTATTCGTAAAAATACAAGCTATCTTTAACTCCACGTATAGCTAATCCTATATGTATTAAACTAAACAATAAATAAGGAGGATTTTAAATGCGAGATTTAAAAACATATCTCTCTGTGGCACCGGTATTAAGTACTCTATGGTTCGGTTCTTTAGCAGGTCTGTTGATAGAGATCAATCGTTTTTTCCCGGATGCGTTGACATTCCCTTTTTTTTAATTCTAGTTATTGACATGGGAAGGGGTGGATAAAATTAGAGATAAAAATCCAATATCTGCAGCTCACCAGCTCACCCCTTTCGATATTTTTCATTTCGATATTTTTCATTCAAATCAATTTAAAATTGAAAAGAGAAATAATAAAATTGGATTCAAATTTTGGTAATTTTTGAATTGGGTTGAGACTCCAATTTCATTTTTCATTTTTAAATTAATAAATTAAATAATAATAAAGTGAGAACAGAAATGAAAATGTGGCTATAGGGCAACAGTATCATATAATACATCAATATTCAATATTGTACTGCTGCATCAAAATAAAAAAATCAATCTAGTTTGAAACCATTGTATTATTTCTTATTATTCTATTGATTGCAACAAAATCTTTCAAAATTAGATTTTAAGTTAGCAACTTCTATTTTTCGTTCCTTTCCTATTTTTTTTCTTCACTTCGAATAAAAAAAAATAGGAAAGTTGCGTGAATCAAAGCCCAAAAGGAGGTTTATGGCTAAAGGGAAAGATGTCCGGGTAAGAGTGATTTTGGAATGTATCGAATGTGCTCGAAAAGATGTTGATAAAAAATCAACGGGTATTTCCAGATATATTACTCAAAAAAATCGACACAATACGCCGAATCGATTGGAATTGAGAAAATTCTGTTCCTATTGTTCCAAACATACAATTCATGGGGAGATCAAGAAATAAATCAAATCCAACATCTGTGCATTATATTTTTAAGGAATACTCAAAATGACATATTCCTATAATAGAATATCATATTGGATATTCTTACTATTAAATTCTAATATTCTAATCTATGATATCTTATGAAAATAAATTCAATTTAAATAAAAAAAATATGAAATATATTCATATCATATATATTCAATAGAATATAATTATAATATAATTAAGAATATATAATATATAAATAAAAATATATAAATAAAACGTATATTTTTATTATATTCTATTTTGGATTGAATTTATATCTACAAATATAAACTAATAGAAATAAAAAAACAAACCAAATCCGACTTATTAATCATTGATATTTATCATTAATCATTTTTTGATCAAAATCAATAGGATTTGCAGTATAAGGAATACAAAAAAAACCATGGATAAATCCAAGCGACTCTTTATGAAATCCAAACGATCTTTTCGTAGGCGGTTGCCCCCGATCCAGCCGGGGGATCGAATTGATTATAGAAATATTAGTTTAATTAATCGATTTATTAGTGAACAAGGAAAAATATTATCTAGACGGCTAAATAGATTGACTTTAAAACAACAACGATTAATTACTATTGCTATAAAACAAGCTCGTATTTTATCTTTGTTACCCTTTATTAATAATGAAAAAGAATTTAAAAGAAGGGAATCAACTACTAGAACTACAGGTTTTCGAACCAAAAAGAAATAGTCTGATTTTTCAATTCAATAAAAAAAAGAACTATTGTTTTGTTTATTGAATGTGTTCATTGATTTTGAACCACTTTTCATCAGATTGGATCATACTCATTTCTACTCTACCTTCCCGGAGTTTATTCTCCAAGAACTTCGTGTAAAATTCAAACATTCCGATGGATTCTTTACAATCTCGTTCCTTATATTCTTATTGAATCTTATTGAAAGATTTCATTGGAAATCCTATCAAGATAATTCCTATTGAATATAGATATTTGTGCAAGTATTTTACGATTCAGGAGCAACTGTTTGCTGTAAAGATTATGTATAAATTTACTATAACTATAGGATACTCCGTTTTCACGAATTGCTGCATTTATACGGGTAATCCACAAACTACGAAAATCTCTCTTTTTCCTATCTCTATCCTGATGAGCCGAAGCCAAAGCTCTTATTATCTGCTGAGAAATAGTTCGAGTAAGTCTTGAATGAGCTCCTCGAAAACTTGATACAAATAAACGCATCTTTTTTCGACGTCTATGAGCTATATATCCTCGTTTAATTCTGGTCATTGAATAAATGGAATAAATGAAACTTTGATGAAAAACTAATTGATTTTTTTTCTTTCAGTTATTTTTTTTTGTTTCCGCTTTACTAGTTTACTAGTCTATTAATAATCAAATGGGTTCTTCCAATGTATAAAATAAAAATCCCAATGGCTTTTGCTACTATAACCTTCCCAATCACGATTTTTTTTTAATTTTGTATTCTTCTTTTTTTTGAGGTGAATTCCCTAGAATTCAAATAAAAAAAATCGTGGGTTACGTCGTTTCTATGGTTACTTTTCAAACGGTGAGGTTTTCTCTATACACCGGAGCCTTTTTATTTTATTAATTTCATAAATCAAATACTATTGTGAACTTGTACAGTTCACACCCTTTGGCTCTACCCATTAATTATTAAGTAATAGTGCTTTCACAACGAGATCTACCTATACAGTAACGGTATTTCAATATGAAAATTAGCTTGATAGCTGACCCTGTTAGTCCGTTTTTTTTTAAGATTTTCCCCGCTTAATGTATAATCATTGACTACCAATGGGGAATTCTAGCTCATTTTCAATTGAAAACTGAGTTGATTGGGTTTGCACCAACAAAAACCATAAATTTTGTACATACACAATAAAAGGATATGATCAATCCTTCTATCGAATGAATAGAATAGAGAATAGGACTCGTCTATTTTATTCTATATCACTAGTACTAATCAACGAGACTGTACAAATTTTTATTTTATTCCAGCCCGCGATCTAAACGAATCGCACATACACCCTAGTACATGTTCCTCGACGCTGAGGACATCCCCGAAGCGCGGGGGATTTTGTAACATTTCTGATTGGCTGTCTTTTATTTCTAATAAGTTGTTTAATAGTTGGCATATTGAATCATATAGATATAATGGGCTGGTTTAGATTCATCCTAACCGGATTATTATGAATGACTTTATTTTCTAGATAGAATGATAATGGAAAAATATCAAACCCCTTGAGAATTGAAAATCAAGAAGATAAAAAAAATGTAAATCCCGCGTATTTTTGTTAAATTCTTGATATTTTTAATTATCAACCGCTACAAGATCAATAATTCCATAAGCTCGGGCTTCGTCTGCTGACATAAAAACATCTCGTTCCATGTCTTCCGATACAACCCATAAAGGTTTACCTGTTCGTTGTACATAAACCCCTGTGACAATTTCGCGCATTCTTAGTAATTCTCCCGCTTCCAGGATATATTCTCCTGATCCTACATCATGATACGAACTAGCAGGTTGGTGAATCATTACCCTAGCGTGAGGGAATGCTAGACGTTTGGTAATTTCTCCTCCGACGAGGATAAAAGATCCCATTGAAGCCGCTACTCCCATACATATTGTTTGTACGTCTGGTTGAACGACTTGCATTATATCATAAATACCTACTCCGGATATTATATATCCGCCCGGAGAGTTGATAAATAAATACAAATCTTTGTCACTATCCTCTATACTTAGATAAACCATAAGACCCATAATATGATTCGAAATCTCGCTCCCAACCTTTTGACCTAAAAACAGTAATCTTTCTCGATAAAGTCGGTTGATTAGGATCCAATTTTATCCCTTATGAACCGTACATGCACCTTTTTGCGCATACGGTTCAACCTAATTTGCGAAAAAAAAGAATCAATGTATAGATTATAGTCTTCCTTGTTTTTCTTCTATTTTTTCAAGAAAGATTCAATTTAGTCCCTTTTGTTTTGTTTTTCTTTAAGAATATAAAATAAAAAGAAAAGAACTAAATTTCTCCACTTTTCATTGATGTATTATTTTATCGAGATCCAATCGAAATCTCGATATCATTTTCTTGTTCTCAAATGGGTTTTTCTAATTTTTTAGGTTGATGATCTACTCCGAGTAAAGATCTGCCCGATGTCTATTTGCACATATAGGACAAATATCTCCAATATTACGTTTTTTAATATTTTTTTTTAATTTATCCCTTCTTACTAAAAATTTTACTAAAAATTGAATTCAACGTATTCATCCTATTTTTGTATGGATTAAACAAATATTGTATACCACTTATCCGTTTTTTCAAATATAAATCGAGATAGAAATAAAATAATCTTTTGAGTATTTAGATTTCGATTCAATAGATTATGAGATTATTATCTAAAAGATAATCTTAAGCGGTAATATATTACCAATTCCATAGGGGTTTTCTAAACGGAGCCTGGATACTTCATTTTCTTGGTCAAACCAAGTCAACCATAAATTATTCTAATTTCAAATATGAATCTGGATATCTCCAAAAAAAGAAATTGAATTGCATTTCGCGCTCCAAATTTTTTGTATTCAATTCATCTTTCTTGGGCGAAACGGAGGATATCTTGATCGGGGAAGAGAACGGGGATAAATTCCATATAACCCATTAGATATGACAAGCCGCACTATAAGTCAACCCAAGATGCATCCTCTTCTCCAGGAAGTCGATACGGTACTTTTGGAACACCAACAGGCATACTAATTTAATTTACAGAATAAAATATTATATTTCACTTTGATGTGGAGGCGTAATAATGGATTTTATTAACGATTTCTGCCTTTATATTTATTTTATAATAATATAGATCTTGTAACGTAGATAAGTTCATAAAATAATAAAAAGACCGAATGAGAATGAATGAAGATTAATAAATAAACAATTTTTACAAATGGATCCTTTGAGTGATGAAAAAAAAATAGGGATTCATTCACTCATCTCAACACCCCATTGCATATTGATACTGATCGGGTATAAAATAGATCTGCTTCTATTTGTTCCTACGAACAAAATTATTTTAAAAATAGAACAAATATTCATCGTTTAATTCTAGAGAATCCACAAAAACAAAAAAAAAAGGGAAGGAAGTTCATAGCATAGTTTTTTTTTTAAGTGCAATAAAGTTACATAGTGTCTAATTTTCGTCGAGAAAGGGGTATTTTCATGGGTTTGCCTTGGTATCGTGTTCATACCGTCGTATTGAATGATCCCGGCCGTTTGCTTTCTGTCCATATCATGCATACAGGTCTTGTTGCTGGTTGGGCCGGTTCAATGGCTCTATATGAATTAGCAGTTTTTGATCCCTCTGACCCTGTTCTTGATCCAATGTGGAGGCAGGGTATGTTCGTTATACCTTTCATGACTCGTTTAGGAATAACAAATTCATGGGCTGGCTGGAATATAACAGGAGGGACTGTAACAAATCCAGGTCTTTGGAGTTATGAAGGTGTAGCTGCAGCACATATTGTGTTTTCTGGCTTGTGCTTTTTAGCAGCTATCTGGCATTGGGTGTATTGGGATTTAGAAATCTTTTGTGATGAACGTACAGGAAAACCTTCTTTGGACTTGCCCAAGATTTTTGGAATTCATTTATTTCTTTCAGGGGTGGCTTGCTTTGGTTTTGGGGCATTTCATGTAACAGGATTATTTGGTCCCGGAATATGGGTGTCCGATCCCTATGGACTAACCGGAAAGGTACAACCTGTAAATCCATCTTGGGGTGTCGAAGGTTTTGATCCTTTTGTTCCGGGAGGAATAGCCTCTCATCATATCGCAGCAGGGGCATTGGGCATATTGGCGGGCCTATTTCATCTGAGTGTCCGTCCGCCACAACGTCTATACAAAGGATTACGTATGGGTAACATTGAAACCGTACTTTCCAGTAGTATTGCTGCTGTCTTTTTTGCAGCTTTTGTAGTTGCTGGAACTATGTGGTATGGGTCAGCAACTACCCCGATTGAATTGTTTGGTCCTACTCGTTACCAATGGGATCAGGGATATTTCCAACAAGAAATATATCGAAGAGTTAGCGCTGGATTAGCCGAAAATCAAAGTTTATCAGAAGCTTGGTCTACAATTCCTGAAAAATTAGCTTTTTATGATTATATCGGAAACAATCCGGCAAAAGGGGGATTATTTAGAGCAGGCTCAATGGATAATGGAGATGGAATAGCTGTTGGTTGGTTAGGACACCCTATATTTAGAGATAAAGAAGGGCGTGAACTATTTGTACGTCGTATGCCTACTTTTTTTGAAACATTTCCAGTTGTTTTGGTAGACGGAGATGGAATTGTTAGAGCTGATGTTCCTTTTCGAAGGGCAGAATCTAAGTATAGTGTCGAACAAGTAGGTGTAACAGTTGAGTTCTATGGAGGTGAACTCAACGGAATCAGTTATAGTGATCCTGCTGCTGTGAAAAAATATGCTAGACGTGCTCAATTGGGTGAAATTTTTGAATTGGATCGTGCTACTTTGAAATCTGATGGCGTTTTTCGTAGCAGCCCAAGGGGTTGGTTTACTTTTGGACATACTTCATTTGCTCTACTTTTCTTTTTCGGACACATTTGGCATGGTGCTAGAACCTTGTTCAGAGATGTTTTTGCTGGTATTGACCCAGATTTGGATGCTCAAGTAGAATTTGGAGCATTCCAAAAACTTGGAGACCCAAGTACAAAAAAACAGGTAGTTTGATACAACATTGTGTTTTTTTATAAAGTAATAAGGAAATCTTGATTTGAATTGCCGTATTTTCTTTGACTATTGCTCTTTAATCTGACAGAGGATTCCTAATTAAACAAAACAGATATGGAAGCTATAATTGTAAACCACAATAGAATTGTATGGAAGCATTGGTTTATACATTTCTCTTAGTTTCGACTTTAGGAATCATTTTTTTCGCTATCTTTTTTCGAGAAACGCCTATAGTTCCAACTAAAAAGGTGAAATGATTTTCTTATCTCAATTGAAATAAGAAGCCCCCAATCTTGGGGCTTCTTTTTTCAACTAGTCCCCGTGCTCCTCGAATGGATCTCTTAGTTGTTGAGAGGGTTGCCCAAAAGCAGTATATAAGGCATACCCAGTAAAACTGACAAGTAAACCAGATATAGAGATGGCGACTAGGGTTGCTGTTTCCATTATTATATAATATATAATTTCAAGACCATAATGGATCTATGATTAAATCGTTTATTTACAACGGAATGGTATACAAAGTCAACAGATATTAGTGAATAAAAAAAAGTATTTATGCCTACACAAATTTTTGAGAATAATTTTCCATCTGGTCCAAGACGAACTGTGGTAGGGGATTTTTTGAAACCATTGAATTCCGAATATGGTAAAGTAGCTCCTGGATGGGGAACCACTCCTTTCATGGGTGTTGCAATGGCTCTATTTGCGGTATTCTTATCTATTCTTTTGGAGATTTATAATTCTTCCATTTTACTAGATGGAGTTTCAATGAAATAGATTCATAAGATCCACAAAGTCCTCACTTTTTGAATAAAAAGTGAAGGATTTAGGTCTAAGATTTGTATTTTTTAATTATTCTTTAATTATTAGATTCATCTTTGATTTTGGTAGTTCGACCGTGTAATTTCTTTGTTTCTGTATTTCCGGAATATGAGTGTGTGACTTGTTAGAATCAATCCTATTTTAGAGTATAGAGAATCAATCTGTCATCTTGACCAAGATGATTTCATCCCGTCGGATATTCAGTCTAGTATCTGGAACACGGAATATATGAAAGAAACCACAAGGTATTAGAACTATGATTCATATGTAATATTCAGATCTCGCGGCCGGACTCCAAAAACTTTTGAAAGAGTTAAAGATAGAAAAGATATCTCAATCAAAAGGTTTTTCTTCTTTAAAACTCCTCTCTTATTTATATTTATGCTTATTTGGATGAAAAGAACAAATCTTTCTTTAGGATTTGATTAGTCATTCTATCTATTCATTGAATAAATATGGATCCAACGGTTTTTACTCATAGAATCCTTGGACTGATTTTGAAGTTTTTATTGAATCATCGTGGTTCTAGTATGAATCTGAAGTTTCAATCAACTGATAGGGTTTTAACAAGAGAATTCCTATAAAAAAAAGCAGTAAATTAAATAAATACGTATTATACATAAAAACAAATAAAAAATAGGTAATATAGAATCTTCAAGAGGCCTGCAAATACTAAACTAAAAACGAATGAGCCAACTTGATATTTTGACATTATAACCTCAAATAAGAGTTCTCGGATTTTTATTCTTTCGTATTTTCATATAAAATTTCTTTAGCAGTATTAAGAAGTTTTAAATTTTTTACATATCCGTTGTAACAGGTATTTGGGTGTTTCTGTTTGAGCTGTACGAGATGAAATTCTCATCTACAGTTCTCAGAGGGGGAGTCCTTTTTTTGGTTTACCTATCTCAATAAAGTTTATGATTGGTTCGAAGAACGTCTCGAGATTCAGGCGATTGCAGATGATATAACTAGTAAATATGTTCCTCCTCATGTCAACATCTTTTATTGTCTAGGAGGAATTACGCTTACTTGTTTTTTAGTACAAGTAGCTACAGGATTTGCTATGACTTTTTACTATCGTCCAACGGTTACTGAGGCTTTTGCTTCTGTTCAATATATAATGACGGAAGCTAACTTTGGTTGGTTAATCCGATCAGTTCACCGATGGTCGGCAAGTATGATGGTCCTAATGATGATCCTACACGTATTTCGTGTGTATCTTACTGGTGGTTTTAAAAAACCTCGAGAATTGACTTGGGTTACAGGTGTAGTTCTGGGTGTATTGACTGCATCCTTTGGTGTAACTGGTTATTCTTTACCTTGGGATCAAGTTGGTTATTGGGCAGTAAAAATTGTAACAGGCGTACCAGACGCTATTCCTGTAATAGGCTCGCCTTTGGTAGAGTTATTACGTGGAAGTGCTAGTGTGGGACAATCCACTTTGACTCGTTTTTATAGTTTACACACTTTTGTATTACCTCTTCTTACCGCCGTATTTATGTTAATGCACTTCCTAATGATACGTAAGCAGGGTATTTCTGGTCCTTTATAGAAAATATAGATATAGGTTTTAGATATTTTTCATCAATTTATTGATCTAACTTCGGTAAGGAACAATAATCTTTTATTGCTAGAAATATGTCTTATTAAAAAAATAAAAAAAAAATAAGACATGTATTTGGATATTTTCCTTCAACTCCATCAATCAAATTTTATTTTTTGAAAATAGTTGAAGTGAATTCTCCGAAGAGAAATTGGATTATGGGAGTGTGCGACTTGAACTATTAATTCAGCCTTGCAGATATTTTTCATCTGCCACATTGGAATTCAAAATCAAATGTGTCTTTGTTCCAACCATCGTGCAAGCCCCATACATAGGATAGG